TTAGACTTTGAGAAGTTTATTTTCCAGGAGTCCCAAAGTGGGAACAAGAAGGACAAATATAAAAAAGTAGAGGCCCGAGGTGATTTGTCCGATGGTGACGAATGGGTCTTCTACTGGCTGACCTCCGATTCATGTGAGAATAGTTGTGTTTGCAATTAGGGTTCAAAAGAAGACTTTTGCGATGGGGCGGAACATAAGGGAGCGAAGTTTGGAGGTGTGGGTGAGGGGCATTAGGAAGAGTACTAGGATCGAGAGGAGGAGGGCTAAAACTCCTCCCAGTTTATTAGGGATTGAGCGTAGAATAGCGTAGGCGAATAAAAAGTATCATTCTGGCTTGATGTGAGGGGGTGTAACTAGGGGATTAGCTGGTGTAAAATTGTCGGGGTCCCCAAGCAGGTTGGGGGAAAAAGATGATAGGGTTGCGAGCGCCCCAAGTAACATAACAAAGCCAAAGAGATCTTTGTAAGAGAAGTAGGGGTGAAAGGAAACTTTGTCTAGGTTAGAGTTGAGTCCCGTGGGGTTAGATGATCCTGTTTGATGTAAAAATAGAAGATGAATTAGGCTAACGGCGGCGATGATAAATGGGAGGATGAAGTGGAATGTAAAGAACCGAGTGAGGGTGGCGTTATCTACTGAGAAACCCCCCCAGATTCATTGGACGAGGTTAGAGCCGATGTAGGGGGCGGCTGAGAGGAGGTTGGTGATTACTGTGGCGCCCCAAAATGATATTTGGCCTCATGGCAGTACGTAGCCTACGAAGGCTGTGGCTATTACTAATAATAAAAGGATAACACCAATGTTTCATGTCTCTTTATAGAGGTAGGAGCCATAATAAAGACCTCGCCCAATATGAAAGTAAATACAGATGAAAAAGAATGATGCGCCGTTGGCGTGAAGATTGCGTAGGAGCCATCCGTTATTAACATCTCGGCAGATGTGTGCGATAGATGAGAATGCCAGAGAAGTATCAGCCGTATAGTGTATGGCTAGGAATAGTCCAGTAGCAATTTGGGCGATTAAGCATAAGCCTAGAAGTGAACCGAAGTTTCATCAGGCGGAGATGTTGGAGGGGGTTGGGAGGTCAATAAATGAGTTGTTAATAAATTTGAGGAGGGGGTGAGATTTACGTATCGTTGGTGTCATAAGGTTCTTGTAGTTGAATTACGACAACAGTTTTTCAAGCTGTAGGTCTAGGTTAAGTCCCTAGCAGGAATAATGATTACGGAATTGTGTTTATTAGTAGGACTTTTGGCGGTGGCTTCAAATCCGTCACCTTATTATGCGGCTTTGGGGTTGGTTGGGGGAGCTGGGGCTGGGTGTATATTCTTAATAAAGTGGGGGGTTAGTTTTTTACCTTTAGTACTATTTCTCGTATATTTAGGGGGGATGATGGTCGTATTTGCGTACTGTGCTGCTTTGGTAGCGGAGCCTTATCCTGAGGCATGGGGAAGTCGTGTGGTAATAATTTATCTTGTGGTATACAATTTGTTGTTAGTTTGGTGAGGGACTCAGGCAGAATATGGTGGAATAGATGTTTTACTTGGGCCTGGGTGGCAGATTGGGAGTAATGAATGGTGGGGGGTTGGGGGTATACTGTGTAGTGGGGGGTGGATTCTTCTTTTTGGGGGGTGAGGTTTATTACTAACTTTATTTGTAGTTTTTGAGGTAGTGCGTGGGCATAAGGGTGGGGGGGCCTTGCGGGCTGTGAGGTGGAAGAATAAGACTTTAATAGGTGGCAATCGTTGGTTAAAAAAAATTAGATACAAGGTATGCATCGAAGTTAAAGGTACATTTTGATACATGAATAAGTGAAATAGGAATTTTCATGAATATATTGAAGGATTAAGCTTTTTGGGTATGTGGATAAGTTAGGTTAATTAATTTAGGTCATAGAGAAGTGCAAGCAAACCACAGAATTGAACTGTGGTCGTGGATAGTTAGCAACTTCCACTACGCCAGTTAAGCTTGGTGAATAAAAGGATTTTAACCTTTATTACTAGAATCACAATCTAGTGTTTTTGTTAAACTATATTTACAGAAGATGAGTTCTGGGTTGAGGATGAGAAGGAGGCCTGGGAGAATGTGAAGAAAAAGAAGAAGGTGTTCACGAATTTGGTAAGGGAATAAAGTTTTGATGTGGTCTGGCAAAGGGCCACGTTGAGTGGCTCAGAGGACATAAAGAGTGTAGGCAGTTGTAAAGATCAAGTTGAAGGCCACGATTAGGAAAGCAACAGGGGATCAGTTAAGTAACGAAAGTATAATGAGAACTTCCCCTACAAAATTAATTGATGGGGGAAGGCCTATATTAAGTAACATAATTGCTAGTCACCATAGTCCGGCAAGGGGAAAAATGAGCAGCATGCCCCGTAGTAGAATTAAGGTCCGGCTGTTTGTGCGTTCATAAGAGGTATTGGCGAGACAGAAAAGGGCTGAAGATGTGAGGCCATGGGCGATTATTATTACTATTGCTCCAGAGTAGCTTCATGGGGAAGAAATTAGTACGGCAGCGACTACCAGATTTATGTGACTAACTGAAGATAAGGCAATAAGTGATTTTAGGTCTGTTTGTCGGAGGCAGAGGAGTGCGGTAGCTAGGATACCTAGGATAGCGATTAGTATAATGGGTAGAGTTTGGCTTAGATCACTTTCTTGAAGCAGGGGGGATGTTCGGAGAATCCCGTACCCTCCTAGTTTAAGAAGGGTGCCCGCTAAAATTATAGAACCTGCAATTGGTGCTTCTACATGAGCTTTGGGAAGTCAAAGGTGGAGGCAGTATAATGGTATTTTAACGAGGAATGCTATGTTGTAGATTGCTCAGAGTAAGCCAGGGTAGTTTGTTGTGGTTTGATAAATATGAAGGGTATGAGTTAGGGTCGGGAGAAGGGAGCCGTGGGTAGAATAGAATTTAGAAATTCAGATTATGAGGGGGATTGCTCCCAGTATTGTGTAGAAAGCCAGGTATATGCCAGCTTCTAGACGGCGTTCTTGGGCTCCTCAGCGAGTAATAACAATTATAGTGGGAACTAGTGAGGCTTCGAAGAAAATGAAAAACAATATAAGGTCTGGGGTAGTGAAAGCTAAGAGAGTTATTAATTGTAAGAATGTAAGATTAAGAATATAGGCTTGTTGACGGTTGGTGGGTTCTAGGCGCATTTTGCTTTGGCTCGCTAGTATGGTGAGGGGGAACAGTCAGCAGGTTAGAATGGCGAGGGGGCCAGAGATTTTGTCAATAAAAAATAGAGGGTTAGCAAAGTTAAAGTCTTGAAGGAATATTCATGAGAGGGAGAGGAAAGTAATAAGAAACCCCTGGCTAGTCGCTAATGTTCATATGTGTTTGGCTGGGGCTAAGAGAATTGTGGGGAGAACTGTGATTCAGGCAGATAAGATTATTAGCATTGAAGAAGGTTTAAGGCTTTGAGGTTATCAGTATTATGGGAGCGGGCTGTAGCGATTATTAGGGATAGACCTAGAGCAGCCTCGCAAGCCGACATTGTTAGTATAATTAAAGGGCTTATGAAGGGGCTTAAAAATAGTTTATTGGGCCATAGGCTGAGGCCAATGAAGATGGTTAGTATTATACCTTCCAAGCATAAAAGAGCTGATAAGAGGTGTATGCGGTGGAAAGTTAGGCCGGTAAGGGTGATGGAAAATAATACAATTAAAAAAATGGTCACAGGAGTATTATGGATTTAAACCATAATTAGTTAAGTCGAAATCAACTGTCTTTATTGGACTAATACTCCATTCGGCTCACTCGAGGCCTCCTTGGAGTCACTCATAGATAAAGCCTAGGGTTAAGAGAATAATAATAGTAGAGGCTCAAACAATGGTTATAATAGGGGTTTGAAGTTGAATAGCTCAGGGGGTTGGAAGGAGTAATGCAATTTCTAGGTCAAAAAGTAGAAATAAGATAGCTACAAGGAAAAATCGCATGGAGTAAGGAAGGCGGGCAGATCCAAGGGGGTCAAATCCGCATTCGTATGGGGAGAGTTTTTCTATATCGGGAGAGATAAGGGGGAGCCAAAAGCTGATTGCGGCTAAGATAATCGATAGGAGAGAGGCGATAGTGAGGTATAAAATCATTATTTTCTCTTGGGGTTTAACCAAGGTCAGATGATTGGAAGTCACCTATACTTCTGTACTAAGAAAATATGAACCTCATCAGTAGATCGAGACATACAGGAAAAGTCAAACAACATCTACAAAATGTCAGTATCAAGCTGCGGCTTCAAATCCGAAGTGGTGTTGTGCAGTAAAATGAAAGAATAATTGTCGGAGGAGGCAGGCAATGAGGAAGATAGAACCAATAATCACATGTAGTCCATGGAAGCCTGTAGCTACAAAGAAGGTAGTGCCGTAAATTCCGTCTGCAATTGTGAAAGGGGCCTCATAATATTCTATAGCTTGAAGGAGGGTAAAGTAGAGGCCTAAAGAGACCGTAATGGTGAGGGCTTGAAGTGTACTTTTTCGGTCGGCTTGCATGATACTATGGTGGGCTCAGGTGACGGAGACGCCAGAGGCAAGGAGAACAGCTGTATTTAGAAGAGGAATCTCAAAGGGATTAAAGGGGGTGATTCCTGTTGGGGGTCAGCATTCCCCTACATCTGGTGTAGGGGCAAGGCTGGCGTTGTAAAAGGCTCAGAAGAAGCCGATGAAGAAGAATACTTCGGAGGTAATAAATAAAATTATTCCATAACGAAGACCTTTTTGGACAGGTAAGGTATGGTGGCCTTGGAATGTTCCTTCGCGGATAATGTCTCGTCATCATTGATATATCGCCAGAAGTATTAGAATAAGGCTTAAAGTTAAAACAGTGGAAGTATCAAAATGAAATCATGCGGCAAGACCAGATGTTAGTGAAAAAGCGGCGGCGGCTCCTGTGAGGGGTCAAGGGCTGGGGTTAACTATGTGGAAGGCGTGTGCTTGGTGGGCCATAAGTGTTTTCTTGTAGGTACAGGCTTAGTAGAAGGACAAAAACATAAGCTTGGATTATGGCAACTGCAATTTCTAGGATTGTGAGGAGAACCAGAACTGAGAAAGTTAGAAGTGCAGCTAAGGTGGATAAAGAGTAAATTGAGGTTACGGCTGATGAGACTAGGTGAATGAGGAGGTGTCCGGCAGTGAGGTTAGCAGTAAGTCGGACACCTAGTGCTAGAGGTCGAATAAAGAGGCTAATAGTTTCGATTAAGATTAGAATGGGGATAAGGGGGGTTGGGGTTCCTTCTGGAAGAAAATGTGCTAGAGAGTGGTTAAATTGATTGCGGAAACCTGTAATTACAGTTGCTAGTCAGAGTGGAACAGCAAGGCCTAAATTAATCGAGAGTTGAGTTGTGGGTGTAAATGTATAGGGTAATAAGCCTAGTAAGTTTATGCTTAGTAAGAAAATCATGAGGGAGGTTAAGAGGAAAGCTCATTTATGGGCTGGTACGTTTAGAGGTAACAGAAGTTGTTTAGTAAATAAGGCTAAAAATCAGTTTTGGGAGGTTAAAATCCGGTTGTTTACTCATTTGGTCGAGGGGGAGGGGAATAATAATCAGGGGGTAAGTATAGCTAGAAGAATAATAGGGATACCAAGAGAAGTTGTAGAGGCAAATTGACTAAATAAGTCTGTTATCATGGTCAGGTTCACATGAAGTTATTCGTTTTAGTATTCTCGGAGCTAGGCTCATAAAGGTTAGTATGGCTTAAGATTTTGGAAGGTGCCAAGGAAAGAAGAATTAATCACACAAGGATAAAGTAACAAAGTCAGGGTGCGGGGTTGAGTTGGGGCATGTCATTAAGGGTGGTTGGAATCACCTATCTACAGCTTAAAAGGCTGTTGCTAACCTACAGCTTCTTAATGAGGCATTTTGAGTGGTTACTCAGTTTAAAAAGTTTGTTACTGGGAGGGCTTCAATTACAATAGGCATGAAGCTGTGGTTAGCCCCACAGATTTCAGAACATTGACCGTAGTAGACTCCGGGGTGGGCAATAAGAAAAGAGGATTGGTTTAGCCGGCCCGGGATTGCATCAGATTTAAGACCTAAGGCGGGGACCGCTCAGGAATGAAGAACATCTTCAGCAGTAATGAGGATTCGTGTAGCTGTGCCAATTGGGGTGACCATGCGGTTGTCTACTTCTAGAAGGCGGAAGAGGCCTGGTTCTAGGTCTTTAGTTGGTGTTATGTAGGAGTCGAAGTTTAAGTCGGTGAAGTCTGAGTATTCATAACTTCAATACCACTGGTGGCCAACTGTTTTTACTGTTATGTCCGGGTTGCTAACTTCGTCCATCAAATAAAGAATACGTAGCGATGGTAGTGCAATTACGATAAGAATAATGGCTGGCATAATAGTTCAGACCATTTCGATTTCTTGGGCATCAATAGTATTGGTGCTGGAGAGTTTGGTGGTCATTAAAACCGAAATAATGTACAGGACAAGTATACTAATTAAGAGTACTGCTATGAGGGCATGGTCATGAAAGTGAAGTAATTCTTCTATGATGGGGGAGGCTGCGTCTTGGAAGCCGAGTTGGGTGGGGTGTGCCATAGAGGGATACAAGAGTTTAACTAGTAATTTTGTCTTGACAAGGCAGTGTTATTATTTAACTAATCCCTCAAAGAAAGTGACAGAGAGGCTATGTTTCTGGCTTGAAACCAGGTTACGGGGGTTCAATTCCCTCCTTTCTTGGGTCAGTTTGATTGAGAAGGTAGATTCTTCGAATGTGTGGTAGTGAGGCGGGAATCCTAGCACTCACTCAATATTAGTTGATGCTAATTCTGCCCCAGGGAATAAACGCTTAGCTGCGAAAGCTTCTCAAATAAAAAACATCATCATAACGACAGCTACGAGAGAAATAAGTGAGCCGACGGATGAGACTGTATTTCATAGGGTGTATGCATCTGGGTAGTCGGAGTAGCGACGTGGCATCCCTGCTAGGCCTAGGAAATGCTGAGGGAAAAATGTCAGATTGACTCCAATGAATATTACGACAAAGTGGGTTTTAGTCCATAGGTTATGAAGAGTAAGTCCTGTAAATAAGGGGAATCAATGAACGAATCCGGCTATGATTGCAAAGACTGCCCCCATAGATAGGACATAATGAAAGTGGGCTACTACGTAGTATGTATCGTGGAGTACGATGTCGATGGAGGAGTTTGCCAGGACAATTCCGGTGAGTCCCCCTACTGTGAAAAGAAAAATAAACCCTAGGGCTCAAAGTATGGGGGCATCTCATTTAATAATTCCTCCGTGCATTGTGGCCAGTCAGCTAAAGACTTTGACTCCTGTTGGGATGGCGATAATTATTGTGGCAGATGTGAAGTAGGCTCGTGTGTCTACGTTTAGGTCGGTTGTGAATATATGGTGGGCTCAAACAATAAAGCCTAGGAGACCAATAGAGAGTATTGCTCATACTATGCCCATATAGCCAAATGGCTCTTTTTTATTAGAGTAGTAGGCTACTACGTGTGAGATGATGCCGAAGCCGGGGAGGATAAGAATATAAACTTCGGGATGGCCGAAGAATCAGAATAGGTGTTGGTAGAGAACTGGGTCTCCGCCTCCAGCAGGATCAAAGAAGGTAGTGTTCAGATTCCGGTCTGTAAGAAGTATAGTGATCCCGGCGGCTAGGACAGGGAGGGAAAGAAGTAGGAGAACAGCAGTAATTAAGACTGATCAAACAAAGAGAGGGGTTTGGTATTGGGTTGTGGATGAGGGTTTTATATTAATAATTGTTGTAATGAAATTAATGGCCCCTAGAATGGAGGATACCCCAGCTAAATGTAATGAAAAAATGGCCATGTCTACTGATGGGCCTGCGTGGGCGAGATTGCTGGCTAGTGGGGGGTAAACTGTTCAGCCTGTGCCTGCTCCGGCTTCAACTATGGAGGAGGCTAAGAGAAGGAAAAAAGAGGGTGGGAGTAGTCAGAAGCTTATGTTGTTTATTCGCGGAAAAGCTATATCAGGGGCTCCAATCATTAGGGGGATAAGTCAATTGCCAAAGCCTCCAATTAGGATTGGTATAACTATAAAAAAAATTATTACAAATGCGTGGGCAGTGACGATGACATTATAAATTTGATCGTCTCCCAGGAGGGTTCCTGGCTGACTTAGTTCCGCTCGAATGAGGAGGCTTAGAGCTGTTCCGATTATGCCGGCTCAGGCCCCGAAGATAAAATAGAGGGTTCCAATGTCTTTATGATTGGTTGAGAAAAATCAGCGGGTAAATAACACAGGTAAAGTGGCCGAGCAGGCGGCGGATTGTAGCTCCGAAGACAGAGGTTTGAATCCTCTCTTTACCAGGCTCTGGGGTGTTATCACGTGGGGTTGCAAACCTCAAGACGCAGGTTAACACCTGCCGGGGCTTCTCCCGTTTCCCCCATAGACGGGAGAAGTAGAATGAAGCTCGCTGGATAGAGTGTTTAGCTGTTAACTAAAATATTACGGGATCGAGGCCCGTCATTCTAGAGAACTTTATCTTAATTTAAAGAATCTGAGTTGCATTCAGGAAATGTAGGTTAGAATCCTGCAAGTTCTACAGAAACTGAAGGGCTTTAACCTTCGCTTAAGGCTTTGAAGGCCTTTGGTCTAGGTTAACCTAAGTTTCTATAAGAGGAGGATAGTAGGTGTGAGAGGGAGAAGAATAAGGGCTAGGATATTTATTACTGCGATTAATGAATATAGTTTAGGGGTGATTCGTCAAATGAGTAATGAATTGGGGGTGTTAGGTGAGAGGGTTAAAGTAATGATGTATGTCAATCGTAGGTAAAAAAAGAGGGCTAGTAGGGAAATGAGTATAGTTATGGAGGCGAGTAGGGTTGCGTCTTGTTTGACTAATTCAAGGGTGATTAGTAGCTTAGGGGCAAATCCTGTGAGAGGCGGGAGGCCTGCTAGGGATAATATAATAAGTATAATAGAAGCAGAGAGGGCAGGGTTTTTTGATCAGGAAGTAGAGATTTGTGATATTTTTGTAGTGGATATTGCAGTTAAAGATGCAAATATAGCAGCTGTTATAATAATATAAATAATAAAGTTGAAAAAGGAGAGTTGTGGGTTAAATTTTATGATAATAACTATTCACCCGAGATGTCCGATGGAGGAGAAGGCCATGATTTTTCGGATTTGGGTTTGGCCGATACCTCCTCAGCCTCCAATTAGGATGGATGTGAGGCCTAGGGTGATCGTTAGGTTAAGATTGAGGAGGTAGGAGGTTTGTAAAAGGAGTATTATTGGGGCAATTTTTTGTCAGGTAGATAAGATTATGCCTGTTGGAAGTGAGATTCCTTGAAGGACTTCAGGCATTCAAAAATGTAAGGGGGCTAGGCCCAGTTTTATTATAATAGCGATAGAGAAAGTAATTATGGGTAGGTCTGAGAGGGAGTTAGAGTTTCATTCTCCGGTTTGTCATGCGTTAATAAGACTCGAGAATAAAATTAAGGCGGAGGCTGCGGCCTGGGTGAGGAAATACTTTGTGGCGGCTTCAATGGCACGTGGGTGTGGCGTTTTTGTTATTAAAGGAATAATAGCCAGGGTATTAATTTTTAAGCCAACTCAGGCTAGAAGTCAGTGAAAGCTGGAGAGGGTGATGGTAGTTCCAATGGCAAGGCTTAGTAAAAAAATTGTCAGAGCGAGGGGATTAATTAGTAAGGGAAGGATTTTAACCAACATTTTTGGGGTATGGGCCCAAAAGCTTATTTAGCTTACCTTACTAAGGAGTAGCATAGGGGAAGTGCAGAGGGTTTTGATCTCTCAGGCATAGGTTCAATTCCTATCTCTTTAGAGGAAGTGAGGGGGTTTGAACCCCTATCAGCCTCCCTATCAAGGAGGTCCCTATCTTTCAGGCACGCTTCCAGGGTAAGGGGGGGGAGAGGAGAGTGGAAATTGGTATAGAGACATAGAAAATGATAAGGGCGAGTGTGAGAGGTAAAAAATTTTTTCATACAAGGTGTATGAGCTGGTCGTAGCGGAATCGGGGATAAGAAGCTCGAATTCATAGAAAGCAGAAGGTTAAAATTGAGGCTTTAGTTATAAGGGAGGATGTAGATAGGAGTAGCAGTAATATATGAGAGCCAAGAAAAATAATGGTTGAAAGGGTACATATTATTAGGATATTGGTGTACTCTGCAAGAAAAAATAGTGCGAAGGGCCCCCCTGCGTATTCAACATTGAAGCCAGAGACTAGTTCAGATTCACCTTCTGTAAGGTCAAATGGGGCTCGGTTGGTTTCGGCAAGGGTAGATACAAATCATATAAGGAATAGGGGTCAGAGAGGTGAGATGAATCAAGTTAGTTCTTGTGAAGTAAAGAAGGAGCATAGGGTAAATGCTCCCGTTAGAAAAACAATGCACAGGATAATTAAAGCTAGGGTAACTTCATATGAGATGGTTTGAGCAACGGCTCGAAGAGCCCCAATTAAAGCATATTTGGAGTTTGAAGCTCAACCTGAGGCTAGGATTGTGTATACAGTCAAACTAGAGATGGCAAGAATAAATAGAATGCTGAGGTTTAGGTTGGAGTAGGGGGTGGGTAAGGGGAGGGGAGTCCATATCAGTAGGGCAAGAGTGAGGGCAAGGGTGGGGGTAAGTATAAATAAAATTTGAGAGGATGTTGACGGGCGGATCGGTTCTTTGATGAATAGTTTAACGCCGTCGGCGATTGGTTGTAAGAGTCCAAATGGGCCAACAACATTGGGGCCTTTACGATGTTGCATGTAGCCAAGGATTTTTCGTTCGATTAAGGTTAGGAATGCCATTGCGAGTAGAATAGGGGCGATGTGGAGTAAAGGTAGTACACACATGAGAAAAATTTTTATAGTTAGTAAGGGGATTTGAACCCCGGTTGAAAGGACTTAGATCTTTTGCATAACCAAGCTCTGCCACACTAACTGCCCTGGTTTAGGGCGGGGTATTAGGTTCAGGCTAATTGAGATTGTTTCATTAGTAGTAGGTGATGGCTTGTTTGGGCATTGGCCATGTTGCCCCGGTCCTTTCGTACTAGGGGGAGCACTTTATAGATAGAAACCGACCTGGATTGCTCCGGTCTGAACTCAGATCACGTAGGGTTTTGATCGTTGAACAAACGAACCATTGGTAGCGGTTGCACCACCGGGATACCCTGATCCAACATCGAGGTCGTAAACCTACTTGTCGATATGAGCTCTTGAAGTAGATTGCGCTGTTATCCCCAGGGTAACTTGGTTCATTGATCGAATATCGGGTCATAAGCATTAGTCTATTAATTCTTAGAGTTGTGTCTCGTGGATAAGGGTGTTAGCCCATTTGTTATGGAGGTTAAGTTGTACTCCGTGGTCCCCCCAACCTAAAACTAATGTACAGGTTTCTTGTGTTATAAGGATATAGGAACATAGAGGTGTACAGTGAGTTTAAAGCTCCATGGGGTCTTCTCGTCTTATATTTTGATCCCCGCTTCTTCACGGGGAGATCAGTTTCACTGATTGGAAAAAGGAGACAGTATAACCCTCGTAGTGCCGTTGATACAAGTCCTTATTTAGAGAACAAGTGATTATGCTACCTTCGCACGGTTAGGGTACCGCGGCCGTTGAACTTTGTCACTGGGCAGGCTGGACCTCTTATGTTTGTCAAGAGGCGATGTTTTTGGTAAACAGGCGGGGTTAAAATTTGCCGAGTTCCTTCTTTTTCTTTTAATCTTTCCTGTAATGTTCTGGTGTAAGGTTAACGTTGGAGCCTATAGGGTTTTCTAGCAAGTGTTGCTGTAGTTTGGCATTTACGTTAATAACCAATAGATGGTCTATTTTGGTTTATGCTTACATTAAGGAGAAAGGCAATTTCTTGTTACTAGTTCTAGCATAATAGCTTTTATAGAAATATAAAATTGTTCAATAGTAATGAGGGGTTAGTGGGGGTTTCAGGTATTGTGGTCAGGAGGAAGTTAAGCTTTAACGCTTTTTAAAAGATGGCTGCTTTTAGGCCCACTTTATTTGGTTTACCCTTGTTTACCCTATGTTGTAGGTTGTACCCTGTTTCAAATAAGCTGTGCCTTATTTGAATAACTCTTAAGTCTTAGGGTTTGTTTAGAAAAATGAAGAGACTTAAGGCTGAGCTAAAACTCTTTTCTTGAACAACCAGCTATCTCCAGGCTCGGTAGGCTTATCACCTCTACTTAAGAATCTTCCCACCCTTTTGCAACAGAGACGGGTTGGCCCTTTTGGCTGTTCTGAAGTAGCTCGCTTGGTTTCGGGATGTCAAACTAAAAATTCATTTTGCTTGGGTAGACTAGCTAGACCATGATGCAAAAGGTACGAGGTGGTGTCTCTGCTGTTTTGGGCTTTAGGGTTATTTCATTTCTATTTCATTATTCCCTTGCGGTACTTTGTCTGAAGCGCTTAGAACTTTTTTGATCGCCTGTACTAAGATGTTAAAATGTTTTGTTTTCTTTTCTTGGGGTGGGGAGGTCATGCGAGTTTGTGGGCTAGATTTTAGGCTCAAAATGATCCGAGTTAAACAGATATTTCCTAGGTGTAAGCGAGGGGCTTTTGTTAAGCTACATTTTGTGATATACCAAGTGCACTTTCCAGTACACTTACCATGTTACGACTTGCCTCTTCTAAAATGTGGTAATGGGTTAGGGACATATATTATACTATCGAAGAGGGTGACGGGCGGTGTGTACGCGTCCCAGAGCCGAGTTAAAAAGAACACTCTAGTTTCTTTTTACTACTAAATCCACCTTCATGACTAGGATTTCACATAGTCTTTCGTTTGTTCTAGGTTAGAAATTGTAGCCCATTACTTGCCATTCCTTAAGTTGCACCTTGACCTGACGTATTGATGGGAAATCATTAAGCCTACTGCGGGCGTTCACATGGTAAGCTTTCGACGGAGGTATACAGACTGATGAGCGAGGGATGGTTAGGTGAAGCGGGGATCATCGATTATAGAACAGGCTCCTCTAGTGGGGTGGGACACCGTCAAATCCTTTGGGTTTTAAGCATTGCTCGTAATTCCCTGGCGGTCTAGATGTAAGTTAATTGTTTACGGCTAGGCATAGTGGGGTATCTAATCCCAGTTTGTCTTCCTAGCTGTCGTGTATTCAAGATAGTATAGGATAACTTTCGTTTGTGGTTTTCTTAACAACAAGCATAAAACTACTAAGTGTTAATTCAATCCTAGTTTTTGAGAACTTTAATCACGCTTAACGCCGATGATTATCAACTTGAGCCCACGGTGTAGCCGCGGCGGCTGGCACCGTGTTAGCCGGCCCTGTTTTCCCTGACTGAGTCAAGCTATCGCTTATGAGCAAAATTAATCACTGCTGAATACCCTTGTGGGTGTGGTGAAACTAGGTGTCGTGGGCAAGGGTCTGTGCCTGATACCAGCTCCTTTGCCTGGGGAAGGTTGAAAGGGCGTCCTCACGGGTGTGCTGAGACTTGCATGTGTAAGTCGGGAAACAGTTGATAATAAGGTCAGGACCAAACCTTTATACTCTAAGAACTTTTTAGGGTTCATCTTAGCGTTTTCAGCGCTATACTTTAATGTTAAGCTATAAGAGTACAAAATATAGTTTAGGTAGAATGCCGGCTTTGGGGGTCGGAGGTAAAGGTTAAAGTCCTTTTGTTTTGAAGCCTTGGGCAGGGCTTAGGCTGCAGTCTCTGGCTTACAAGACCAGCGCTTTAGTTTAAGCTACCAGGGCGTTCATTTAGGTGTTGCAAAATGTTACATGTGTTATATGAGTTGAGAACGCTATATGAAGGCGTATGGGACTATAGTACATATAAGTGGTGTATGATGTAACATTTTATGTCTAGAACATAGGTGGGTAAATACATTATAAAGAAGGGTATTATGGCCTGCACAGTAATTTTCTCTACAAACCTTAATCTCGGGGGGGGTTTTAAGGCTAACTGTAGAGATTTACTGTGTGGGGGGGGAAAGGGGGGGGTATAGAAAAAAAGCCGCGAGCCGCGAGCCGTGGAAAAACCCGGGACCCCGGGGGGAATATCAGTAATGGTGAGCTTGCATTATGTCATTCGAGCATTCACTGAAATGCAACCCACAAGCGATTATGTTGATAAAATCAACCTGCATGATATGTCCAACCTTAAGTTATGTAGTAAACTAATTGAATATTGAAGATTGCAATATCTAAAACGTGGAGTCACGGAATGAATATCATTAAAGAGACACTTGCACCGTGGGTCCCACCCCTGATTATATGCAGTAGACCGATTTCCTAAACTAGCTGAGGATCGCATCCCCCTATATAAACCTACCAGGTGTTCTTGCTGTCACCGGTTGCTGGAACCTGTAGGTAGGTATTTAACGCATAGAAGGGTTACCTTTTAAAAAGCACCGTGAGTTCGATCAACCAATAAGTGTCCATAGATTCACATCCGTCAGATACTTTCTGAAAGATAAGGACTGTAACTCTTCAATTAGGCCCATGGAGAGTAACCAACGATCTAGGACTGATCCAATTGTGGTTGGTGGGGGTACGATAGTGTAAATGAATATACGTTATGTACAATTATACAGTGATAGGGTAATACTAATTTATGTTGTAAAAAATGTTATTTGCAATTAAAAGAACATGTTTATGTTTAATTGTCCATGATAGAGGATTAAGAAAGTATGATGAAATAGTCTGTGTGATCTTGTGCAAGGGAAGGTTTTACCTTAATAATATGAATGAAACATACATTAATAATGGTGAGTAAAGGTATGTAACTTTTAAAGGTGTATTGTTTTATGAATTAGAGGAAGATCATTACATGATTATTGGTAGAATTGAGTAATTTCGAGTTTTTCAGTTGGACTCACTTACATAAAGATCTGAATATACTCAAGCAAGGGAATGGTCCATATAAATGAATGATTATAATACATACATATATGGTCCATATAAATGAATGATTATAATACATAGATATATGGCCCATATAAATGAATGATTATAACACATACATATATGGTCCATATAAATGAATGATTATAATACATAGATATATGGTCCATATAAATGAATGATTATAATACATAGATATATGGTCCATATAAATGAATGATTATAATACATAGATATATGGTCCATATAAATGAATGATTATAATACATAGATATATGGTCCATATAAATGAATGATTATAATACATAGATATATGGTCCATATAAATGAATGATTATAATACATAGATATATGGTCCATATAAATGAATGATTATAATACATAGATATATGGTCCATATAAATGAATGATTATAATACATAGATATATGGTCCATATAAATGAATGATTATAATACATAGATATATGGTCCATATAAATGAATGATTATAATACATAGATATATGGTCCATATAAATGAATGATTATAATACATAGATATATGGTCCATATAAATGAATGATTATAATACATAGATATATGGTCCATATAAATGAATGATTATAACACATAGATATATGGTCCATATAAATGAATGATTATAATACATAGATATATGGTCCATATAAATGAATGATTATAATACATAGATATATGGTCCATATAAATGAATGATTATAATACATAGATATATGGTCCATATAAATGAATGATTATAATACATAGATATATGGTCCATATAAATGAATGATTATAATACATAGATATATGGTCCATATAAATGAATGATTATAATACATAGATATATGGTCCATATAAATGAATGATTATAATACATAGATATATGGTCCATATAAATGAATGATTATAATACATAGATATATGGTCCATATAAATGAATGATTATAATACATAGATATATGGTCCATATAAATGAATGATTATAATACATAGATATATGGTCCATATAAATGTGGCGGAGCTTGGACTTTGAAAAATTTATCAAGAGTTCCGAAGTGGGAGTAAGAAGGACGAATATATAACCAAGTTTTGCCATGCCTGGTTAAATGTGGCGGAGCTTGGACTTTGAAAAATTTATCAAGAGTTCCGAAGTGGGAGTAAGAAGGACAAATATATAACCAAGTTCTGCCATGCCTGGTTAAATGTGGCGGAGCTTGGACTTTGAAAAATTTATCAAGAGTTCCGAAGTGGGAGTAAGAAGGACAAATATATAACCAAGTTCTGCCATATTGTAGGACAGTTGCTTATGAGGCTTGTATTGTAGGTTGTGCGGCAATCGTTAAAGCTTATGGGATTGCAGTCCGTTGGTAAATGAAAATAGCCGTTGCTAGAACGAGGTTTGTGTGATGCTGCTAGTTAAAGCAGGAGCCGAATAAAAATCGTTTGTGTGACATCACAATGGGTTGGGGTTAAAGAGGTCTAAGAATGATTTTTAAGATAACAATAGCAAAGAATAAGGTGATAAAGAAGGTTGAGAGGTACATTTTGATTTGGCCTTTAGGAGCCACGTGTACTAGATCAGTAGGGGTAGATTCGTAATTGTGGGGGCTTGGTCCTAGTTTTTTCTTGATGTATGATTCCAGGACTTGGTCTAAGATTTGCTTGACTGAGTTGAGGGCTACAGTTGTGATGGGTCGGTTAACTAGGGGGGTGAAGAAAGAGGGGTCGAGTTCTTTAGATGTAGAGCTTTCAGGAGTGATAGTTCAAAAGGTTTTTGTTAATTCGTAGGCATAGATAAAAGCAAGAATTGTGACGATTAAGGCGGTTAATTTAATGTATGTTGGTATAGTGAGGGTGTGGGGATGGCTGGATATTGTGGTTTGAAAGATAAAAATTCCCGCTAGGATGGAGCCGTAGGCAAGACGTGAGAGTGAATTTAGGACTCGCTTGTCGTTTTCGTCGCATACTAGGGTGGGGTTTATTCGAGGATTTGCTATAGAAGCGAAGTAGATAAGGCGTATGCTATAAATTGAGGTGAATGCGGTGGCTACGAGGGTCAGTAGGAGAGCTGCAAAGTTTACGTGGGATGTGCTTGCTGCTTCAATAATAGCATCTTTAGAGTAAAAGCCGGCAAGGAATGGGGTTCCTATGAGGGCAAAGCTTCCAATGGAGAGGCATGCAGTAGTTGTAGGGAGGGCACGTTGAAGTCCTCCTATATTTCGGATGTCTTGTTCATTGTTTAGAGCATGAATAATGAGGCCGGAGCATAAGAATAACGTTGCTTTAAAGAATACATGAGTGCACATATGGAAGAAGGCGAGGTACGGGAGGTTAAGTCCGATAGCTACTATTATTAGGCCTAGTTGGCTGGAAGTTGAATAAGCGATGATCTTTTTGATGTCATTTTGTATTAGGGCATTAGTGGCAGCGGAGAATGTAGATAGAGCACCAAGGCAGAGACAGGATGAAAGTAACAGAGGGGTAGCGGTTAGTAGGGGGTGGATGCGGATGAGAAGGAAAATGCTTGCTACTACTATGGTGCTAGAGTGTAATAGGGCGGATACGGGTGTAGGTCCTTCTATTGCTGAAGTAAGTCAGGGATTGGAGCCAAATTGGGCGGATTTGCTGGTTACAGCTATCATAAGTCCTGTGAGGATTCATGGGGCAGGGGCTAATGAGAGAATATGGGCAAAATTTGATTGAGAATTTATAAAAATTCAGCAAAAGGACAATAGTAGGCCGATGTCCCCTTTACGGTTGTACAGTACGGCTTGAAAAGCTGCGGTGGCGGCGTCTGTTCGGGCATGATATCAGCCAATTAGAAGGAAGGATATGATTCCTATGCCTTCTCAGCCAATAAAGAATAAAGAAAAGTTGCCAGAGCAGACAAGTACAATTATAGCGAGAAGAAGAATCAGAAGGTATTTAAAGAATAGATTAATGTTGGGGTTAGATTGTATGTATCAGGAGGAAAACTCTAAGATGCTTCATGAGACTAGGAAGGCGATGGGAAGAAATAGAGCAGTGTATAGGTCGAGCTGTATTGTAATGGGAAAACAGGCAGGTTCTGAGTGAAGCCATGAAGCGGCGGCGAATATGTCGCCGTTGTTTGTAAGAAATGAGTACAAGGAAAACAATGACAAGAAAAATGCGATTTTTACTGCTTCGAGTGCTAGCACTCGAAAGTGAGTTGTTTGGGCATAAGATAGAGCGTGGATAATCAGAAATACCGTAAGCGGTAAAGGGAGGAGTGCTAATTGGGACATATATACTTGGACAGGTCAATGCTATATCTGTCCGGTACAGATACCAAGTACAGCTTTCACTTGGACTTGCACCAAGAAATACCAGAGCCTAAGACTAGGGGAAAACTCTTTTCCTATGAAAGCTTGTGTAGGTGGATGAAATAGGTGTTAAAATTTTAGGATCAATGTTTGATATAGTAGGCATGTTTCAGGATGGACGTTATATGTGCTGTATATATAATGGGGTGTAATATTCATGCGTAACTTACGTATGTGCTAGGGTTAAATGTTTCATAGATATATGGTCCATATAAATGAATGATTATAATACATAGATATATGGTCCATATAAATGTGGCGGAGCTTGGTTAAATGTGGCGGAGCTTGGTTAAATGTGGCGGAGCTTGGTTAAATGTGGCGGAGC